ATTCAAAATTCAAAAGAATTAGAGTTAGCCTCGGTCAACGGGAATATGTATTATCGATATTAGGGGATCTTTCAATTGAGAAGATCCCCATATCGACTTGAGAGAGAAAGAATAATTTAGTTATAAAGAATAATTTAGTTATTTAGTTATTCAGTTAAACCAATCATTCGTTATTGGAACAAATAGTAACAACCATCTCGTCCGGGAAAAGCCATCTTTTTTTCAACAATGTCTTTGTGATTTGAGCCAATAGGGTTCCGTTAGATAGGAACAGATTTGATAAATATTGATAACTCTCGGATAGAGTATTAGAACGTAAAAATCCATTTGATAATGAACTATTGGTTCTAAACCATCTCTGGCGATCAATCAACAATTCGAATTTCTTTTCTTGCTCTTGCGTATTCTTACTAAACCAGGGTTTATTTAGATATTTCCAAAAAATTTGTTTTGTTTGGGAAGTTAAAAGTATCCTTGATATCTCTTCATCTGCAAAGAATTCTCGATGTGAAAACAACGATCCAAAGGGATCATCTTGGAATAGCAAAAAGAGTGGATCCTCAGGGTCCCAAATGAATTGGCTTATTCGAAAAACGCCCTGTTCTTTGGAAGATCTATATCGTGTCTCGTACTGCATGGTTCCATCCTGCAAGAACTCCGAATCATTCTCTTGAAGCTCATCCTCTTCATCATGAATGATCTGCTTGTCCCGAAATGACCTTTCCCAATAGGGAAATCCCAATTCATTGGACCTTTCCAGACAATCAAAAAGAAAGCCCCAAGGGCGCCATATTCTAGGAGCCCAAACTATGTGATTTAATAAATCCTCCTCGAGTGGTTGCGGGTCGAGGACTCCTTCCCCTTCTTCGAACCCCGATTCATATTTTTCATAGAGAAATCTCTGATCAAGGATAGAACGAGATCCATTTTGAATCATATTTAAGGGATTCCTTCGTTCGGTGCGAAGAAGCAATGTCACCCCATCATTATCAAACTTACTTCCTGTCTGTGAAGATCCCAGCAGAGCACCTTCTACTTCTAATAGGCCATGAACTAGATCAGAATCATTCTCAAGGAGTCTATAAGAAGTGATCCCATCATTTTTTTGATTAGGTCCGGGTAGAGACCAAAGGTCTTGAACGACCGATCCGGCGGAACAACTCAAAACATAAAGAAGTATCGTTAATTTCTTCATGCTTGTTCCAAGTTCGAAGTACCATCTGTACAAAAAAGAATCCCCCTCGTTACATGATTTCTTCTTCATATAGATAGATATAGGATCTATGGAGCAATTACTTAGAAGTATATTTTGTGAAACAGCCCTTCCTACCTGATAGAAAAGGATCCCATGATCCTGAACCGATCTTATCTGAGATCTAAAATCCCAAGTTTGTCTATGAAGAGCAGATCTAATTATATTTGTGTCTAGAATGGATTTCTTTTGTATAATACTAATTGATAGCGCCTCGTTGCTAAGTGCTACAAGATCTCGTACATTAGAACCCAGAGTTATGGACCCAAATCCATTAGTATGGAACATTTTCTTTTCCAGGTGAAATCCTCTAGTATATGAAAGAGTGAAAAACTGTTTTCTTTGTTGTGGAATAACAAGCCTTCGTATCTTAATACATGTATTTAATTTATTCGGGGCTAGTAGAGCGGGATCTACTTTTTTGGGAATATGAGTCGAAGCAATAATAAGACTATTTCTAGTAGAAGATTCTTCAGAATCCCTCGATAGAGAGTTCACTAATAGAGCCAGGGATAAGTCATTCGAGTCATTCCTATCCAGATCATGAATGTTTGGAATCCAAATTATGCAAGGAGACATTGCTTTTGCTAATTCGAATTGAAGACCGAGATAATATCGGTCTATTTCCGACTCCTCTATGATATTCTTAGATACCGGATGCTGCATACTTAGAAACTCCAACTCCCGATCAAAGTCAAAGTTATCATAGAGATCGTCACTATCATCATCCCTATTCTTATAGCAACTGTCCTCAAAACTAGGTAAAAGACTGTAAATGGTACCCTCTCTCTCATCAAAAAGATCATCATCTTCACTATCATAATCATCAACATCAATACCCTTTGGATAGTTATCCAGGAACTTGTTTAGAAATACTGTAATCAAAGGAACATAGGAGTTTGTCGATAGATATTTGACCAAATAGGATCGTCCAGTTCCTATAGAACCTATCAATAAAATACCCCTAGGAGGGGATAAGGCTAAGCGGAGCGAAAAGGGTTTCCCATGAGATGGGAAATCAAAACTACTAGCCCCGCACGGGTTTTCTGAATAAGTGATTGTCTGATAATGAGCGAGGAATATCCGTCTTTCTGCTAAGCAGGATGTATTGAACTCATAAGTCAGTAGATCTTTTTTATGAATGTCAATTAAATTTCGTAAGTAAATTGTTCCCGGTTGCTCCATCATTTGATAACTAGAGTTATTTTTTGATAAATGATCACTATTCGTCAGACTCAATAAAATTTGATCAATCCCTTTTTCTGTCGTTAAGGTAGAGAACTGAAGCAAGAATTCTCTTTCTTTATCAGCAATGAAATCGGTGTTCAAGATCCAGGATTCTATTTTATCATCAATCCAATCACTATTCACATATTTTCTTTTTCTTATCAAGGAATAGATCGCTTTACTTGTATGACTTAAATGTCTCGTATTCCTCAAAAACTTGATTCGATTGATGGGATTTGGTATAATACTTATGAAATCTTTCACCCCATAAGCGGGACCACCACCCCTCAGCATGTTGCCGCCAGAAGCCGAACCTCGTTTTTCTTCTAGAAAATTTCCTAATTGTTCCAAAGCAACTCGAAAGAAATTTTTTAACCCGAAAGAATTCAGTTCCGATGTAGGATACCTATCCAGAAGTTTTCGCAACTCAATCATGTATGATTGAATCATCAAAGATTTGACTTGTTCGAACTCTTTCTGTAACTCATTAAATTCAGAAACAAATACAAGTGTCTGAACAAGATATCTAGTAACAAGAAGAAGGAAAAGGATTGAAAAGAGGGACTCCCAAATATTTAGCGATCTCAAACGTGTCGATATCAATGATGACTCATTATTTGGTTTAAAAAGATCTTCGCACACCTGCGCAATAAAATTATGGAAACACTTACTCGAAAGCTCACTTATAGGATTCCGTTGTGAAAGACACAATTTTTTCCGAAGAATTCGCTCGAATCCACGCCTATGCCTAATATCATGAAAAATGGACACAAATTGTTGAAATTTAGGACTCCTCCTTAGTACCGCCAATAGGTCTGAAAAAGTCTCTCTCAATATTAAATTTAGATATTTGTGCGCTGTCCCGGTAAGAAACCAAGGTATTATATATCGTTGGAATCGCTTCCATTTGGAGAGAGTTGAAAAAGGACTCTTTCTTTGAAAGTTTCTATACATCTTCCCTTTTTCAAGGGATTTTTTTAGACAAGAACTATGTTTTTTCCTCTTTTCGTATGGTAAATATTTCTCAGAATATGGAGTGTGAATCAAACCCATGTTTGAATCGAAATGGAGATACTGATGCAAGCTCTTCCCCTCAGAATCAGGCAGATTCATATCTGAAAGAGGTTGACTGTTAATTCTTTCAAAATTAACTATCTCTTCCTTTGTTAAAGGTGTTCCAGAAATGTCCGCGATCGAGAAAATAGCTCTACGAACGAATGGATCGGATCGAGTTGCAAAATGGAAAGATTTGGACAAGTTATATCCGTCATCATCACTTTGCGGAAAATCGTTAGCTATCAATATGTTAGATACCTGTGAAATAGTATCTCTGTCCAAAAAAGCATGTTTTTTTTGACCGCCCCACAAAGAAAATATTTTGTTTCGAATGAACAAGATGTTGAGGAATTGTCCATACGTAAAATCAAAATTCCAGGACCTTTCCACATAAAAAGAGAATCTTTTGTTCCAATCGAAACAGAAGTTATATTGATTATTCAAGAATCCAAGTCGATTTACTTTATAAAAAGAGGATATCAATGAACTTCTATGAAACGGTTTCATGGGATTCAGCCAATTGTCTTGATCGTGGGATATCGTTGAGAAATAGGAAGCCGTGTTAGAAAAAGATTTCCTGCGATTCTTTCTAGTATCGAATGAGTCAATCATCCAGTTTTGTATCTTATTGAACAAAAATGGTGATATTGTTCCTTCATTGATCAATAATTTTGATTTTAAGGAAGTATAATAGTCATCCAATAAGAAGGGTTTCCTTTTTTTCAAATTAACGATTTGAAGACCTATTGATTCTAACAACTGATTCCCGAGTAGATCGTTCGGACGTTTCAATTCATACATGTGGATCTCGGACCTATGAACAGGCATACTCCCAAAACTCACAAAGAAAAAATGAAGTGAGTTAGACAAAAAGGGAAGAAACTTGGATAAAAAGAAACAAAGTGACTTAGACAAATCTTTTTTGTGGATACCCTCAGACCAATCAATCGAATATGCATTCATATGTAATCGATCGAACACTACTTGAAAACGGCTATTCTGCTCAGAAATGAAACGGTCCAAATATTCCTGGAAATTCTTGGTCCCATTAGACCATTTGTATTTATATGCATTTGGATCCTTAGTTAGGGATCTCTCGGTTAGATAAATAAAAATAAGAGGATCACCCCAATTCTTCTGACTCTTTTTCAAATTTGAGAAATGTTGGTTGATCGTGTACTTCCGTATAGGTCTATGATTCAGAATATCATTTAGTATTTGATACCTTTGAATTCCATATTCGAAGTTACGATTGAATCGATGCCATAGATTTCTTATGTATCCATAGGTATTATATTGAGTTGGAATCAGATTTCGGATTAATCCATATTGATTGACTAACCGGTTGCTAGTAAATAGCACTAGTTTTGGTTTTGGGTCTTGAAAATCATTTCCGCAAGAGGTCTGGACCCCTTTAGATTTACTGAGGGTAGCATAAAGAGAAAATCCCCCCGGATACATTAGATCCGGATTAGTTATTGATAGATTGAATAAATTTGCCATTTCTGGAAATCTCTCTTCTGATTCAAAATCGTGATGTAACAGGTATCCCCCCCTATTTCGGTCATGAAATAGACCAAACAGTATATTTTTGTTCAAGAATGAAATATTATTTTGAACTGTCAAAAGTTCATCCTTCGCAACCCTATCACATTCTGGATCGGATGAAATAGGATGAATTGAAACAGTATTTTGTAAATACATAATTATCTTGACTAGATTGACTATTTCTTTCTTTTCCGATCGCCTCGAAAGAACAAAAGAAACATCTTCTTCTTTCTTAAATAATTTCTGATCTCGAGTGGACCTCTCACTAGGATTCAAATCCAGATGAAGAAGGTCTAACCATCTGTCAGCGAAAAAAGAACGATTGGCTCTTCTAGATCTCTCCGAGATCTTTTTTCCTTTTGGACGATACAGGAGCGGAACAATCAACCTATTGATATTGAATGAATCTTTTGAGTTTTCCAATGTATTATTGCCGGGTCCAATGGAATTCATTGGTATAGGAAGAAGCCCTGTCAAATAGATATTTTTTGTTTCGATCATCTTTCGATTGTTAATACGATAGATAACTACAAAAAGTACTACACTCTTGATCGTGAAATATATATTTCTTGTTAAACCCTGTGAATTGCGTGAAAATAGGATACTCCAGATTCGGGAGTCTAAGAGTTTGATAAAACTCTCTTGATGGAAAAAAATGTGAATAAAAGATACGGCTGAATTGAATTGAGTCCACGAATCTACGAAATAGAGAGAATTTTTGCTCTCTCTAACTATCTCTCTCAATTCTAAAATCCAGCACTCAAATTGATGTTGCTGGTTTGGCATATATATATAATCCTCTCTTACAATTACAATATAAGACTATTTTTTTTTATTCTAATTTATTTTAATATAATAATAATTGTATCGGTTAATTTATTAATTTATCCAAAAGATTTCACTTCAAAGCATCTAAACCTCCAATTAGAATACAATTCTAATTGTAAAACATCTACACCTCCAATAATTCTAATATAATTTCGAATTGTATGGATTGATTTATCCAAAAGATTTCACTTCAATTGGAATTTGGTTATTCCCGAACTAGGAGGATTCCCGTGAAGCATCCATGGCTGAGTGGTTAAAGCGCCCAACTCATAATTGGCGAAGTCGTAGGTTCAATTCCTACTGGATGCACGCCGATAAAAAACTCCCCCCAATCCCAATAAAGTAGATTTTTATTCAAGAATTCTTAATTTTGAACTGTCAAAAGTTCATCCTTCGCAACCCTATCACATTATTTTGTAAATACAAAATTATCTTGACTAGATTGACTATTTCTTTCTTTTCCGATCGCCTCGAAAGAACAAAATAAAGTCTAAATTAAAGAAAAAATTTCTTTATTTCCATAATTTAGAATTTAGATTTAGACTTTCTTTTCATATTCATAATTTCTAACATTTCTAACTAAGTAATTTCTTTACTTCAATAATTTCATAATTGCTAACTAAGTAATTTCTTTACTTCAATAATTTCTGATCTGTAGTGGACGTCTTAGCTTCGTAAGATTTGAGTCGAGACGAAGTTCTGACCATCTGTCTGCATTATTTTTCATTTTGAATCAAAGGGAAAGAAACCGTGCAACTGAAATAACTCACTTAAAACCTCCTTTAAAAGATTACGCGGTACGATTGAATCAAATAAGCCCTTTTCAAATAAAAATTCAGCCGATTGTGAACCCTCAGGCACTTCCTTATTCAACGTTTCTTCAATTACTCTTTTACCCGCAAATGCAATGGTTGCATCTGGTTCGGCAATAATGATATCCCCCAACATCCCAAAACTAGCTGTTACCCCACCAGTAGTAGGAGATGTAAGTATCGGTACATAGAATAACTTTTGATTGATTTGATAATCATATAAAGCAGAAGAAATTTTAGCCATTTGCATTAAGCTCAAACTTCCTTCTTGCATACGCGCTCCTCCGGACGCACATACTATAATAAGAGGTAAAAGTTGATTGGTAGCATATTCGATCAACCGGGTAATTTTCTCACCCACTACCGATCCCATACTACCCCCCATAAACTGAAACTCCATAATACCAATTGCTACAGGAATACCATGTAGTTGACCTGTGCCTGTTTGAACCGCTTCCAGTAATCCTGTCCTTTCTTGATAAGAATCAAGACAATAAGGTTCCTCTTCCGAGTGAAATTCAATGGGATCCAGAGAGACCATGTATTCATCCATAGGATTCCAAGTACCTGGATCAATCAAAAGTTCGAGTCGATCGGAACTGCTCATTTTCAAATGATATCCACAGTGTTCGCAGATATTCATTTTTGATTTCAAAAATTTCTTATAATTTAATCCATAACAATCTTCGCATTGAACCCACAAATGGCTATAATCTTGAATCTCATCGAGATCGTTAAAACTTTCTCTTTTAGTAAAATCACTACCATTTGGGATAGTTATTATACTAGTACTCTTGCTTTCACTACTATTTTTGACCTTACTACAAATGGAACTAGTAAAGTAACTGTCATTGTATTTGTCACTACTATATATATCTAAAATGTAACTATCAATACAGATTTGAGAACCAAGATAATTCTCAATGCAACTATTAATGTTATAATTCCAATTAGATTTAGTATCATACATGTAATTATGATCATTACTCTTATAACCATTCTTCAAATAGCTAGAATTTTTAGAACTAGAGAAAAAACTTTCTGGTTCATTTAAAAAAGAATGATTATTGTCAATCTCAAAAATTTGATTTTCAATAGCAAAATATATGGAATAACTATTCCTATTCCTATCCCTAACTAAAAAAGTTTTATCAGATAGGAAATTCCGTATGTTCCTGACATCTACTAAATAATCACCATGGTTGTAACTAGAATTCTCACTATTGTTCTTCCAATTTTGAATGTTATTATCCATATCAGTTAAAATGGACGGGTCTTCATTTATATTGTTATTTTCAATAGGACCAAAACTATCTATGGATTTACTTAAACCACACCGGTATTCTAAACCCCTATTAAACAGCATTGAATTGAACCACCGTTTTTCCATAGATCTTTTTTCCTCTATTTACATGAAAATACAATAGATGAATAGTTATTCGATGAAACATTTTTTAGTATGGTCCATTTCTTTACTATCAATAAAAAAATGATATTAAATCTAATGAGTATAGAAATACAATCACTAGGATTTATAACTGATAATAATAACGAGCGAGTAAGTATTCAAAAAAAAAAATTGAATTGATATTTGAATATCAATTTATAACTAGTTGTAATATTAAAATTACAATAATTATTAAATTCGATTTTCAATGATTCTATTTTTTTAATTTTTTTATTTTTAATAAATGAATATGATAGAATCAAAATAAATAAGTAAAAAAGCTCATTGGGTCTACGTCCACGGTATTTATGGTTATTTATTTTCTTTTTCCTATATTCTATCTTCGAATTATATCGATTTTTTGTATTTTATTTTTAAAGATCAATAAAATCGGTAAATCAATGTTTTAGATTTTTTTCTTATTCTTTCTGAAAAAAAAAATAGGGCGATTCCCTCGAATACACTTTTGATCAATTTAGCAATTTCAATAAATTTGGATTTTATTGAACCTTGCTTGAATCCTTTCCATTTTTCTATCAAAAATCTACTTACGAAGTTGTTCTAACTTATTTATTTTTAAGCTCTTAATAATAAGTTAGAACAACTTCGTTTACTATTTACATCATCAATCCTTCTACTGTCCCCAAAACAATGATGTCGAGTCAAGAGGATCCCGATTTCTATATAATCGATTCTATATAATAGCGGATGTAAGAATCCACAGCTTATCTAATCATGTTTTTTAAGTCGCACGCACGTTGCTTTTTACCACATCGTTTGAAACGATGTTTTACCAGAACGTTTTTTTTAGTTTAGATCTGGTATGTAATTGATTCGTTTTTGAAATCGTGCATAGTCATTGATTCAATCAATCCTCTAGATCAATCCTATCAATCCTATCAATCCTATAGATAATAAAAAAATCTATACTTTCTACTTCTAGGTTTTCTCACTGGACAATTTTATTTCTAAATCTAAAGAAGTAGAAATTTAGTCGATATTCTATCAATAAATTGGATATTCTATTTTCATAGTTTGTAAATCTAAACTATGATCTGGGACGGAAGGATTCGAACCTTCGAATAACGGGACCAAAACCCGTTGCCTTACCACTTGGCCACGCCCCATTTTCGATTCGACACTAATAAATACTAGTATGGGTTGTTCGTCAATTCCAGTTCTAAATAAATTCTATAGAATTTTTTGTTGCTATAATTTTGATATCCATAGATATCAAATTAAACTGAATTTATTGATCATTACATAGAATTCAATTAAGATATTCTATGAATATATGATTTCTTCGATTTTTGATTTCAGAATGAAACTTTTTTGAACTTATCCAGTTCAAATCAAAAAGGGATTGGGGGTTTGATCTTAGTTGATTCATTTTTTTCTTTTTATTCCTGATTTAATATCTATAAATTCAATATTTGAATTATTTATATTATATTCCATTAATATCCATTTTTTGATTTTCAAATTATTTATTTTCTATTTAGAATTCTATATATATATTATTATTCTATTATTCTATTCTATATATATATATTCTATTCTATATTCTATATATATAGATATAGATAGATTTATAAATAGAAATTTCTTTTTTCTTTTCTATTTCATTGTTTGTTAATAGAAAAGTATAATAAATAAAAATGATAATAATATAGAATATAGAATTCTAAATATAATAAATCATATCATATATATAATAATAATAATAATATATAATAACATAATCTAAAAAAAATAGAATAAAAATGAGAATTCAAAAAAAGCAAAAATACAATTCATTTTCTTAAAGAACAACATTTTTGTTATGCTTAATATCTTTAGCTTGGTCTGTATTTGTATTCACTCTGCCCTTTATTCAAGTAGTTTTTTCTTGGCGAAATTACCTGAAGCCTACGCTTTTTTGAATCCAATTGTAGATTTTATGCCAGTAATACCCTTACTATTTTTTCTCTTAGCTTTTGTTTGGCAAGCTGCTGTAAGCTTTCGATGAGATCTTTAAATTTGAATAATATCCGAAAAAAATTCAGAATTTTTTATTCGAAAACTTAAACTATAACATTTTAATATTCTTAAAGATCAGATAAGTCTTACAGTGTGAATCCTTGATTCCAAATCTTGAAATTTTTGGATAGACAATAAAAATTAAATTATTCGATTAGAGTCCACCACCAATACGTAGATCTTGATTGTGGATATCAAAGAACATTAATGGTAATGGTAAAATAAAAAAGGGTCTCAACTGTTACTACAAATAAATTTCCTAAGTTTTTTTTTTAATTACTTCATTTCTTATAAACTTAGTATCAAAGGAAACATAATATGAAATAGAAGAGAATCTATTCTCTTTCTCTGTCGTTTTTTTTTTTAATTATCTTGGAGATTTTGTAATGCTTACTCTAAAACTATTTGTTTACACAATAGTGATATTCTTTGTTTCGCTTTTCATCTTCGGATTCCTATCTAACGACCCAGGACGTAATCCTGGACGTGAAGAATAAGAAAATCTTTTTTGTCTTCCTTAGTTGTGCTGGATTGGATTTTGCAATTTTTTTTTAGTTTTTCTATCTATTTTACATCTTTAACTAGTAAAAACTAGTAAAAAAAAAAATGAAACAAACAGGGAAGAAAAACAAAAGAAAAAAATGCCCAATCATCAATAAAAGGAAAGAGAGGGATTCGAACCCTCGGTACAAAAATTCGTACAACGGATTAGCAATCCGACGCTTTAGTCCACTCAGCCATCTCTCCCCAATTCAAAAAATAGAATTATTATGCTTATGATACATTGGATCAACAAACAAAAAGAACAAAAAGTAGGGCTCGGAAAAAAAGCCTTCTATAATATCTTATTTGATATTGATTGATATTCATTTGATATATTTTATCAGGCTTTTTTTTTTTTCTATTTTTTTCTATTCATAATTCTATATTAACTAATAATTAATATATATATGGATTTCATTTTTTTATCCAACCAGAGTCCAGCTAGGTACTAGCATGGCTCTTTTTTCCACGAATCCTGGATAACGATAACAATGATTTATTTTACTGTATTAGATTTGAAAGAAACTTGTAATTTGTAATTAATTTAAACATGATCAAACAAAAATAAAAATGACTTTTTGATCGTATATCAGAGGAATCAATCGGGTAACGTCTCTAAAAAAAGGAATGGAACTATGGATTCTTACACAATGCATTTTTGTGTTATGAATTTTTTAATTTTGTCGAGATCTATCTGTCAAAATACCTTCAGCAAAAAAAAAATCCAAAAATGAGATTCGCCCCCTTTTCTTAATTTCATTAGGGGGCCCTTTATGAAACATGTCAACACTCTAATTATCATTCAATTATGCACCTATTTCATAATTATGGCTGATTCACTTGTTCGACAAAAGATCCTTTTATATACAATAATGGTATTGTAGCGGGTATAGTTTAGTGGTAAAAGTGCGATTCGTTCTATAGATCCCTTAATAGTTAAGGGGTCCCTTGCGTGATTCATATCACGATCAAAAACTTTATTTCTTACTTAAAGGGATTTAATCCTTTATACCTCTCAACGAATGATTCGAGGAATAATATATATTATCGTAATTTGTATACAATTTAGAATTCTAAAATTATGAAACATAAGTTTTTGCAATTGGATCAAGAATCCAAATTTTTGAATATGAGTAAAGGATCCAGGGAGAAAGATATAGAAAATTTGTTTCCAATCGTAACTAAATCTTCCATTTTTTTATTATTTGTTTTGTAGAAGAGAGATTGAAGCAAAATAGCTAGTAAACGATTTTTTTAGTTTACTAGAAACATCGACATATTTTTTTAGCTCGACGGAAATTTTATTCTTTTCCTAAAGATTCTCTCAAATAGAAATAGAGAACGAAGTAACTAGAAAAAAAAGAGATTGTTTTAATACTCCTCTTCTATAGGGATCATCTAAAAAGCAACGTGTTTTAAATGGATTCATACCGAAAGGCTGACATAGATGTTATGGATCATTTTTGTTTCATGTATTCCATCTATCTCTTAAATTATTCTGTAAAGGAGCTGAATGAAACAAAAGTTTCACGTTCGGTTTTGAATTAGAGACGTTCATTCATGAACGTCGACTATAACCCTTAGCCTTCCAAGCTAACGATGCGGGTTCGATTCCCGCTACCCGCTTATATCCTATTTCTTATTCTATTCGAATATATCTTTTTCTATTATAGAATAAATTTGATTACTAAATTTCTTCATTTTTTTTTAGTAAATTTTTTATTCATTTCAATTTATTTTTTTAGTTTTGAATATTCAAATATTCAAT